ATTCTTGCGGAATTTATAGCCGGACAATTAAAAAATAGAGTTTCATTTCGCAAAGCAATGAAAAAGGCTATTGAATTAACTGAGCAGGCAGGTACAAAAGGAATTCAAGTACAAATTGCAGGGCGTATCGACGGAAAAGAAATTGCACGTGTCGAATGGATCAGAGAAGGTAGGGTTCCTCTACAAACCATTCGAGCCAAAATAGATTATTGTTCCTACGCAGTTCGAACTATCTATGGGGTATTAGGTATCAAAATTTGGATATTTGTAGACGAAGAATAATAAGCATTTACTTGACTTGTATTTAGTTCTATTTCTATTTAGTGATAAAAAAAATGAACAATTCTATAAGGTTGAATAAAAATTCAATTAATCATTTGATATAATTGCTATGCTTAGTGTGTGACTCGTTGGTTTTTTTAAGATTCGGATTAGGATTCAAAAAAAATGGAAAAACCCGTAATACGAACTAATAACTATAGAACTAATAACCAACTCATCGCTTCGCATTATCTGGATATAAAGAAAGAGCCAGTCAAAATATGATATATAAGTCATATCTTTGTAGCAACTGAAATCTTTTTTGCATAAACAAAAAAGAAAAACCAATCTGATTATGAGTTGTAAAGCAATAAAAGTATACAGATAAATGGAAAGGTGAGAGAAAGATAGAACAAGAATATCAACGATATATGATTCCAATATGTACGGTCTATGAGTCATCTCATAAAAAGGAATGTAATAAAGCATCAATACTGATTGATCCCTAATTAGACATTAGACAAATACGTGGATAGAACCACAAATCAAGAGCCCCGAGCCAATAAAGACTGAGAGGGTTGACTCAAAAACAAATTTCATTAGGGGCTCCATTGTAGAATTCAGACCTAATCATTACTCGAGAGGTGGTGGGAACGACAGAACCTGTGAATGCATAAGATTCTATTGAAAACGAATCCTAATGATTCAGTGGGTAGGATGGCGGAACGAACCAGAATCGTTTTTTTTTTGAAAGGTCATGTCATAGACTAATCTTACAACTGAATGTTGAAAGAGTAAATATTCGCCCGCGAATTTTTTTTTCGAAATTTGAGTAAATTCGATATGATAATAAAAAGCAAAATAAAGATTCATTATAACATTCATTATACCTAAATGACATTATCTATAAATAGAATATGCGGTTAATTATATATCAAAAGAAAAAAATTATTAAATGAAATTTCAAAGAATCCCCCGATTCAGTATATTATTCACCATGTATTTTATTTTTAATCGTTTAATTCGCGAGGAGCTGGATGAGAAGAAATTCTCATGTCCGGTTCTGTAGTAGAGATGGGTGGAATTGATAAACAACCATCAACTATAACCCCAAAAGAACCAGATTCCGTAAACAACATAGAGGAAGAATGAAAGGAATGTCTTATCGAGGTAATCGTATTTGCTTTGGTAGATATGCTCTTCAAGCACTTGAACCCGCTTGGATCACGTCTAGACAAATAGAAGCGGGGCGGCGAGCAATGACACGAAATGCACGCCGCGGTGGAAAAATCTGGGTACGTATATTTCCAGACAAACCAGTTACAGTAAGACCTACAGAAACACGTATGGGTTCGGGGAAAGGATCTCCCGAATATTGGGTAGCTGTTGTTAAACCCGGCAGAATACTTTATGAAATGAGCGGAGTGGCAGAAAATATAGCCAGAAGGGCTATTTCAATAGCGGCATCAAAAATGCCTATACGAACTCAATTCATTCTTTCGGTATAGGATAGGAATGTAGAACAAAAGGAAAGAATTTTTTTGATAAAAAACAATTGTAGGTTTCTTGTTTTGTTTTGAACAAACAATATTTCTTTTTTTTTTCACCCTTTACATTGAAAAAGACAAAACCAATAAAAAAAAAGATATGATTCAACCTCAAACCCATTTGAACGTAGCGGATAACAGCGGGGCCCGAGAATTGATGTGTATTCGAATCATAGGAGCTAGTAATCGACGATATGCTCATATTGGTGACGTTATTGTTGCTGTAATCAAAGAAGCAGTACCAAATACACCTCTCGAAAGATCAGAAGTGATCCGAGCTGTAATTGTACGTACTTGTAAAGAACTCAAACGCGACAACGGTATGATAATACGATATGATGACAATGCTGCAGTTGTTATTGATCAAGAAGGAAATCCAAAGGGAACCCGAATTTTTGGCGCGATCCCCCGGGAATTAAGACAGTTAAATTTCACTAAAATAGTTTCATTAGCACCTGAAGTATTATAAGGGAATACCGTGATATAGTTTATAGTATTTGAATGAAATGGATTAATTTAAATTAAATTAGTAGATTGTTTGTATATCACGCATATACCTTTTTAAATTCATAAATATTTATGAATTCAGAAAAAAAGAAATAGAGCATGTTGATTATATCCAAATTCGGGGGCAACAATAATCTTAGTTTATCATGAGTAAAGACACTATTGCTGACATAATAACCTCTATACGAAATGCTGACATGAATGAAAAAAGAACAGTTCGAATACCATCTACTAACATGACTGAAAATATTGTTAAAATCCTTTTACGAGAAGGTTTTATTGAAAACGTGAGAAAACATCAGGAAAGCAATAAATATTTTTTGGTTTTAACCCTACGACATAGGAGAAATAGGAAAGGATCATATAGAACTGTTTTAAATTTAAAACGGATCAGCCGGCCCGGCCTACGAATTTATTCTAACTATCAACGAATTCCGAGAATTTTAGGCGGAATGGGGATTGTAATTCTTTCTACTTCTCGAGGGATAATGACAGACCGAGAGGCTCGAATAGAAGGAATCGGCGGGGAAATTTTGTGTTATATATGGTAATCTTTCTGATAGCCGAATTATATGCGGAACTTTCATATTTGTGAAAAAAAAAAAGAGTAAAGGGTAGGTTTCTAATATTATGCCTCTTTGATTAGTTGATGCTTCAAAGCCGTTTTATTTACCTGGAATGAAAGAACAAAAACGGATTCGCGAGGGTTTAATTACTGAACTACGTCCCAACGGTATGTATGTTTCGAGTTCGTTTAGATAACGAAAATCCGATTCTGGGTTTTGCTTCGGGAAAGGTTCAACGTAATTTTATACGTATACTACCAGTAAATAGAATAAAAATTGTGGTAAGTTCTTATGATTCAACTAAAGGGCATATAATTTGTATATTCATTTGTATATTCAAAAGTAAAGACTCAAATAATTAGGTGGTTTTTTGATTTCAACATTCTTTCGTAGGGATACAATTCGAAGTTAAAAATTTTAAGAAACTTATTTTCTTCCAATTAAGTAGATTCCGAATTAAGAAAAGGAGTGATAAATATGAAAATAAGGGCCTCCGTTCGTAAAATTTGTGAAAAATGTCGATTGATCCGTAGGCGGGGACGAATTATAGTAATTTGTTCCAACCCGAGACATAAACAAAGACAAGGATAATCTTTTTAAACCAAAAAGGACTCAAAAAATCTAAAGGACCTGATGTACAGATGTACAAAAAATCAGTAAAAAAAAATCAGTAAAAAAACCAGGATCTGTTTTGACATGAAATGGATATATCCATATATCTCTGACTTATATTTATGAGATGGTAAAATATGGCAAAACCTATACAAAAAATTGGTTCACGTAGAAATAGACGTATTGGTTCACGTAAGAATGCGCGTAGAATACCAAAGGGAGTTATTCATGTTCAAGCAAGTTTCAACAATACCATTGTGACTGTTACAGATGTACGGGGTCGAGTAATTTCTTGGTCCTCCGCCGGTACTTGTGGATTCAAGGGTACAAGAAGAGGGACACCATTTGCCGCTCAAACCGCAGCGGGAAATGCTATTCGTACAGTGGTGGATCAAGGTATGCAACGAGCAGAAGTCATGATAAAAGGCCCGGGTCTCGGGAGAGATGCGGCATTAAGAGCTATTCGTAGAAGTGGTATACTATTAAGTTTCATACGGGATGTAACCCCTATGCCACATAATGGCTGCAGGCCCCCCAAAAAAAGACGTGTGTAAACATTGAAGAGATTTCAAGAGAAATAAATAATTCAATGATTTGATCAAATAATATTACTATGGTTCGAGAGAAAGTAACAGTATCTACTCGGACACTACAGTGGAAGTGTGTTGAATCAAGAGCAGACAGTAAGCGTCTTTATTATGGACGCTTTATTCTGGCCCCACTTATGAAAGGCCAAGCCGATACAATAGGCATCGCGATGCGAAGAGCTTTACTCGGAGAAATAGAAGGAACATGTATTACACGTGCAAGATCTGAGAAAATACCACACGAATATTCTACCATCGTAGGTATTCAAGAATCTGTACATGAAATTTTAATGAATTTGAAAGAAATTGTATTGAGAAGTAATCTGTATGGAACTCGTAATGCGTCTATTTGTGTCAAGGGTCCTGGGTATGTAACTGCTCAAGACATCATTTTACCGCCCTCTGTAGAAATCGTTGATAATACACAGCATATAGCTAACCTAACAGAACCAATTAATTTGTGTATTCAATTACAAATCGAGAGGAATCGTGGATATCGTATAAAAACGCCAAATAACTTTCAAGACGGCAGTTATCCTATAGATGCTGTATTCATGCCCGTTCGAAATGCGAATCATAGTATTCATTCTTATGTGAATGGGAATGAAAAACAAGAGATACTCTTTATCGAAATATGGACAAATGGAAGTTTAACTCCTAAAGAAGCACTTCATGAAGCCTCCCGAAATTTGATTGATTTATTTATTCCCTTTTTACATGCCGAAGAAGAAAATTTCCATTTCGAAAACAATCAACACAAAGTGACTTTACCCCTTTTTACTTTTCATGATAAATTTGCTAATCCAAGGAAAAGTAAAACAGAAATCACATTGAAATATATTTTTATTGACCAATCAGAACTGCCCCCGAGGGTCTATAATTGCCTCAAACGGTCCAACATACATACATTATTGGACCTT